AATTTAACATTTTAATATTGAAATACAAAGTGGATTAAAATATCGTTCTAAGTTTTACCTGTTTTCCGGGGGGTTATCAGGACAAAGAAACTTTAGGAGGATGGGGGGGTAGGGGGGGTTTCCCGCAAAAACAGGGGGGGGCGCCTAGAGTATAGTATGGAAAATTGAAATCTTATGCACTAGATATCACTTATGTTGTGATATAGTTTTATGTCATTAGGCATTAAACATTAGTGCGGGATTTATATTGTATGCGTTCTCCCTTGATCTATAATTTAGGGTGCACTCTGAGATGCAAGGGGAAAGGAAGTTTTAAAATTTTAACCATATGCACTTTGGCTTGAACGCCCGGCATGGTGGGTTATTGGTAATTAGGCCTCCACCATCGTGATGCCAGATATAGTGCAGCTCCGCGATGTGGTGCTCTTACTTATGGCCCTGAAATAGGAACCAAATGCCAGGAATAATTCATTTTAGCTACCCCCACTGTCATTGTCCCTGACCATCATTAATAGGTAGTCCTACCGAAAGTTACATTTGCTGGTTTCTTAGTTGGTAATTAGTATTTGTTCGTTAATATGCTGAATTAATATTATGAGTGTGGATCTTATTTTTATGGTAGTAATTTAAGCCTGAGACATTTCTGTGTCCATCAACATCTGTTAGCTCTTTTTTGCTTTTAGTCCTGCTTTGATCAATGTTGATGGATTTTTGGTCTAATTCTGTTAATGGTGATAATACATATAAGTACTAAGAGCCGCCCAAGGCGACTCTTAGTACTTTAATTTGGTGTGTTGGTTAACCCTGGGGAGTAGCCAGAGAATAGTTAAAAATAGAATGCTAGCTTTGGGAGTTAGTGGTGGAGGTTTAAGTCCTCTTTCTTTGAGTAACAGGAAGGAGTTTAACCTTCGACATTCGGATTACAAGACCGACGCTCTGGCTCTGAGCTACTACTACAGTTTCATTCTAGGACTTTATTTTCCACCCAGCCTGCAATAGGGGCTAGGATAAGGAGGAGAAAAAAGTATAGGAAGGAAGCCACTTGTCCAATAATAATAAATGGGTGCTCTACTGGCATTCCCCCGATTCAGGTGAGGATAATGACATCCGCTACGAATGTCCAGAATAAAAACTGCGTCAGTGGGCGGAAGGTCAGTCCCCGCTGCTTTGATGTGTGTAGAAGAGGGACAAGTATAAGTACCAAAATAGAGGCTAGCAGAGCTAGGACCCCTCCCAGCTTATTCGGGATGGACCGCAGGATAGCGTAGGCAAAGAGGAAGTATCACTCCGGCTTAATGTGGGGGGGAGTGACAAGGGGGTTGGCTGGAGTGAAATTGTCCGGATCGCCAAGCATGTTAGGTGAGAATAAGGCTAAGGAAGTTAGGGCCATCATAAGGATAATAAACCCCAAGAGGTCTTTGTATGAAAAGTATGGGTGAAATGAGATTTTATCTGCGTCGGAGTTGATACCCGCTGGGTTGTTGGAGCCAGTCTCATGTAGGAAAAGAAGATGGATGACCGTTACTGCAGCAATAACAAACGGGAACAGGAAGTGGAATGCAAAGAATCGGGTAAGTGTGGCGTTGTCTACAGAGAAGCCCCCTCAGATCCATTGAACAAGGGTGTTCCCCACGTAGGGTACGGCGGAAAGAAGGTTGGTAATTACTGTGGCCCCCCAGAATGATATTTGTCCTCAAGGAAGGACATACCCTACGAATGCCGTCATCATAACCAGAAGGAGTAAGACTACGCCAATGTTCCAGGTTTCTTTGTAGAGGTAGGAGCCGTAGTAAAGTCCTCGAGCAATGTGCATATAGATGCAAATGAAGAAGAAGGAGGCGCCGTTGGCGTGTAGATTACGGATTAGTCATCCGTAGTTGACATCTCGGCAGATGTGGGTTACAGAGGAGAAGGCTGTGGCGATGTCCGAGGTATAGTGTATCGCCAGGAAGAGTCCCGTGAGAATTTGGGTAGCTAGGCAGAGCCCCAGCAAAGATCCGAAGTTTCATCAGGCTGAGATGTTGGAGGGTGCAGGTAGGTCTACTAGCGCGTTGTTTGCGATTTTCAGTAGGGGGTGGGTTTTTCGTAGGCTTGCCATTAGGTGTTTTCATAGTTGAATTACAACGGTGGTTTTTCAAGTCATTGGTTCCGGTTAGAGTCCGGGTGAAAATTATGGCATATCTAATAGTTTTATTTCTGGTTGGCTTGGTGTTAGGGCTTGTTGGGGTGGCTTCGAACCCTGCACCGTACTTTGCAGCTTTTGGGTTGGTGGTGGCAGCAGGGTTAGGGTGCGGGGTTCTGCTAGGTTGTGGTGGATCCTTCCTGTCTTTGGTCTTGTTTTTGATTTACTTGGGGGGTATGTTGGTGGTTTTTGCTTACTCCGCGGCCCTTGCTTCGGACCCTTACCCGGTTACATGGGGAGATCGCTCGGTTTTAGGTTATTTAGTGTTTTATTGTGCTGGGGTTTGCTTGGGGTTTTGGTGGTTTGGGTGTGGGGGTGGAGGATTTTTGTGGCTATTGGTGGACGAGTTTAAGGAGCTGATTGTCCTCCGTGGGGATATTTCTGGCGTAGCATTAATATATTCCTCAGGGGGAGGGATGTTAGTCGTAAGTGCTTGAGTGCTTTTGCTGGCCCTGTTTGTTGTACTGGAGTTAACTCGGGGATTAAGTCGGGGGGGTCTGCGGGCGGTGAGGGGTTAGACCAGTATAAGAATCATGAGGGTCAGGGTGAGAGTGAATAAAACTAGGTAAGTCTTGATAACTCCCTGTTGCAAGTTGCTTGTCGTTGATGCTAGAGTGGTGTTGTATTGGGACATGGTTTTTGGCCCTGCTTTTTCTAGTCATGTCTGGTCGATGGTCATGTTGGCGGCGGATTGTCCCAGCGATAGTCCCAGTTTGGGGACGGCCCGATGAATGATTTGGGGGTAAAACCCTAGTATGTTAGAAAACTTGTGCGGTGTTAAATAGGGGGTGGGCTTGACTTGCTTGGATGTCAAGTTTGCGAGCTCCAGGGCGATCGTGAGGCCGGCCAGGGATACTAGGAGTGCGGCTACTTTAAGGGAGAGGGGTATAGTCATGACTTGTGTCTTAGGGAATGAAATGTTGTTTGAGATTAGAAGGCCTGCGGTGATGCTGCCCCATGCTAGGCGTTTGATCGGGTTAATCACCGCAGGGTTATTTTCGTTGATGGGCGAAAGGGCCTGGAATCGAGGGTGCCCCATAGTGGCGAAGAAGACAACTCGCACGCTGTAGATGGCTGTGAATGAAGTGGCGATGAGTGTAAGGACTAGGGCTCAGGCATTAAGGTGGGAGGTGTTTAGGGCCTCGATGATGGCGTCTTTTGAGAAGAAGCCCGCTAAGAAGGGTGTGCCCGTCAGGGCCAGGTTTCCAATAGTCAGGCATGAAGAGGTGAATGGTGTTAGGTTGTGAAGGCCCCCCATTTTTCGAATGTCTTGCTCGTCGTTCAAGCTGTGGATAACAGAGCCTGAACAGAGGAACAGCATGGCTTTGAAGAAGGCGTGGGTGCAGATGTGGAAGAATGCTAGGTGGGGTTGGCCAAGGCCAATTGTCACTATCATTAAGCCTAATTGGCTGGAGGTGGAAAAGGCTACGATTTTCTTGATGTCATTTTGCGTTAGGGCGCAGGTGGCTGTAAAGAGTGTGGTGAGTGCTCCTAGGCATAGACATGTTGTTGTAGCTAAAGGGTTGTTCTCTATCAAGGGAGACATTCGGATGAGAAGGAAAATCCCCGCAACCACCATTGTACTGGAGTGAAGCAGGGCGGACACAGGTGTAGGGCCTTCCATGGCTGATGGGAGCCAAGGGTGTAATCCAAATTGTGCTGATTTTCCAGTGGCTGCTAAGATTAGGCCCATGAGTGGAAGTGTAAGGTCAAGGCCTTGAGTAAGTGAGAAGATTTGTTGAATTTCCCATGAGTTGACCTGGGTCGCCAGTCATGCTATTGTCAGGATAAGCCCGATGTCACCTACCCGGTTGTAGAGTACGGCTTGAAGGGCTGCCGTGTTGGCGTCCACCCGGCCCCATCACCAGCCGATTAGGAGAAAAGACATAATCCCTACTCCTTCTCACCCAATAAATAGTTGGAAAAGGTTATTAGCGGTGACGAGAATAATTATTGCGACAAGGAAGGTCAAAAGGTATTTAAAGAATCGGCTTATGTTGGGGTCCGAGTGTATGTATCATGAGGCAAACTCTAGGATTGACCAAGAAACAAATAGTGCAATCGGGGTGAATACAATGGAGTAGAGGTCAAAACTCAGGCTGATTGTGATATCAAATGTGCTTGTGCTTATCCATTTTCAAGTGACTGTGGCTGTTTCTAGGCCCTCGTTGATGAAGATACAAAGTGGAAGGGTGCTGACAAAGAATGCTATTTTTACCGCTGTGGTGGCTTGTTTCAAGGCCCAGTTCTTCCGCTGGTGCGGGGAGATCAGGGTTCCTAATAGGGGCAAAATAAGGAGGGCAATGGTTAACAGAAGCGTGGAGGTTATTATGGTCGTGGCTGTGTGCATAGCTTTTACTTGGATTTGCACCAAGAGTCTTTGGTTCCTAAGACCAACAGATAGCTATTATCCTTTAAAAGCTCGAGGGAGCCGGGGAATTTAACCCCGGTGGCCAGGATTAGCACTCCTTGCTGATTCACTCCTCTCTCGGTAAGCAAGGGGGGTTTAACCCCTAATTTCAGAATCACAATCTAACGTTTTTTTAAACTATGTCTACATCAGTGAAGGCCTCACATGATTTCGGGCTTCGAAATAAGTAGGACAAGTGGGATAAAATGTAATGAGATCAGAAGGTGTTCTCGTGTGTGGGTAGGATTGAGATTCGTTATGTGCTTGGGTATCTGTCCGCGTTGTGACATAAGAAATAAGTAAAGAGAGTAGCCTGCGGTGATGAGGGTACCCAGCCCCGTAACAACAAGGGTAATTTTGGACCACTGGAATAGGGATGTAATAATGAAAAGCTCTCCCATAAGATTTGGAAGGGGAGGAAGTGCGAGGTTGGCTAGGGTCCCTAAGAACCACCAGCTGCTCATTAGTGGCAGGATTATCTGAAGTGCTCGGGCTAAAATTATGGTTCGACTGTGGGTTCGTTCGTAGTTGGTGTTCGCTAGGCAAAATAGCGCTGAAGAGGCCAGTCCGTGGGCAATTATCAGGATAAGGGCCCCTGTTAAGCCTCAGGGGGTCTGAATTAAGATGCCCCCTGCTACTAGGCCTATGTGGCTGACTGAGGAGTAGGCGATTAGCGATTTCAAATCGGTTTGTCGCAAACAAATCGTCCCTGTTATGATAATCCCCCATAGGGCCAAGACCAAGAAAGGATAGGCCAGGTTTTGGGATAGGGGGTGAAGGACGGGTAAGATTCGGATTATGCCGTACCCCCCTAGCTTGAGTAATACTGCTGCAAGGACTATCGACCCTGCGATAGGGGCTTCGACGTGGGCCTTAGGAAGTCAGAGATGAACACCGTATAGTGGCATTTTGACTAGGAAGGCCAACACGCAGCCGACTCATCAGATATTGGCGCCGTATGATGAGAGTTGAAGGGGGTCCGAGTAAGAAAGTGTTAGTATAGAGAGTGTTCCTAGTTCATTTTGTAGGAGTAGAAGGGCAACCAATAGTGGGAGGGATCCGGCCAAGGTGTAGAAAAGGAAGTAGGTTCCCGCGTTTAGGCGCTCTTTCTGATTCCCCCAGCGGGTAATGATAAAGAGGGTGGGTACTAGGGTAGCTTCAAACATAATGTAGAATATGATTATCTCTGTGGCCCCAAAGGCTAAGATGAGGAAAATTTGTAAGGAGATGAGAAGGGAGATGTAAGCCCGTTGTCGGTTGATTGGTTCAAAACTGAGGTGGTTCTGGCTTGCTAGGATTATTAGGGGGAGAAGTCAGCATGTTAGGATGAGAAGTGGGGTGGAAAGAGCGTCTGTTCCCATGTACGGAGAGAGCGTATTTCAGGTCGAATTTTGCGAGTTCTTCAGTCAGCTTAGGCTTGCCAGGGCAATTAGAAAGCTTTGTGCAAGCGACGCTGCTCATAGTTGATTTGGCTTGCTTAGCCAGGTAGTGAGGAGAAGTGAAATTGTTGGAATAAGAATTTTTAGCATTGTAAGAGGTTGAGGTTTTGAAGGTGATCAGAGCCATGAGTTCGGGTAGTTGCAACTAAAAGTCCTAGGCCAGCGCTCGCCTCACATGCAGAGAAAGCTAGTAGGAGGATTGGGGCTACGCTGTGGGCGATTGCTTCGAGTTGAAGGGATCAGATCGAGAGGCCAATGAAAAGGGACAGTATTATTCCTTCTAAGCAGAGAAGGGCGGATAAAAGATGCGTGCGGTGGAAGGCAAGGCCCATTAAGCCGAGGGTAAATGCGGACGAAAATGCGAATTGGGTGGGGGTCATATAACGGTAGTGGACTTTAACCACTGTCTTTTGAGCCGAAATCAAATATCTTGGTTGGACCAACCGTTTTATTCTGCCCACTCGAGCCCCCCCTGGGTTCACTCGTATGCTAGGCCAAGAGTGAGGAGGATTAGTAGAAGGGAGGCTCAGAAAAAAGTTGTTGATGGGGAGATTAGTTGGTCTCCTCATGGAAGTGGTAGAAGCAAGGCAATTTCTAGATCAAAAAGTAGGAACAAGATTGCTACTAGGAAGAATCGTAAGGAAAACGGCAGGCGGGCGCTCCCTAGTGGGTCAAAGCCGCACTCATAGGGGGATAGCTTCTCCGAGTCTGGGTTTAACTGAGGAAGTCAGAATGAGATTAGGGCTAGGACTGAGGACAAGAGGCTAGTAATGAGTAAAATAGTTGAAGTAAGGTTCATTATCTTTTCTTGGGGTTTAACCAAGGTCATATGGTTGGAAGCCATGCATACTAACATTGTACTAAAAAGATTTATGAGCCTCATCAATAAATTGAGATGTAAAGGAATAGTCATACTACGTCAACAAAGTGCCAGTATCACGCGGCTGCTTCAAACCCAAAATGATGGCTAGAGGTGAAGTGGTATTGAATTTGTCGCAGGAGACACACGGCCAAGAAAGTGCTTCCAATAATTACATGGAGACCGTGGAAGCCTGTTGCGACAAAGAAGGTCGAGCCGTAAACCCCGTCTGCAATAGTGAATGGGGCCTCGTAGTACTCCAGAGCTTGAAGTACAGTGAAGTAGAACCCTAGAAGAATAGTTAGGGCTAATGATTGGATTGCTTGCTTTCGGTGGCCCTCCATAATGCTGTGGTGAGCCCATGTCACCGTGACGCCTGAGGCTAGTAAAACGGCAGTGTTGAGCAAAGGGACCTCAAATGGGTCCAAAGTGGAGATTCCTGTTGGAGGCCAGCACCCCCCAAGTTCGGGTGTAGGTGCTAAGCTGGAGTGGTAGAATGCTCAAAAGAACCCCAGAAAAAAGAATACTTCTGATGCGATAAAGAGGACCATTCCATATCGTAAGCCTTTTTGGACCGGCGGGGTGTGGTGTCCTTGGAATGTGCCTTCTCGGACAACGTCTCGTCATCATTGATACATGGTTAGAACTATCAAGACTAGACCAAGGGTTATGAGAGATATAGTGTTATAGTGGAATCAAATTGCGAGGCCTGAGGTGGATAACAGAGCGGCTACTGCCCCTGTTAGTGGTCAGGGGCTTGGGTCTACTATGTGGAATGCATGTGCTTGGTGGGCCATTAGATGTTTTCTTGTAGGTAGAGGCTAAGCAGAAGAACGAATACGTACGCTTGGATCATAGCTACTGCAACTTCTAGGAGAGTCAAGAGGAAGAGCAGGGCCGCTGTTAGTAGGGCGACGGTTGGCATCAGTGGAAGTAGTACAAAGGCGGCTGTGGCAATAAGTTGAATGAGAAGGTGGCCTGCTGTCAGGTTTGCGGTCAGTCGTACACCTAGGGCTAGTGGTCGGATAAATAGGCTAATGGTTTCGATGATGATCAGTACAGGGATCAGTGGCGTAGGGGTGCCTTCGGGGAGCAGGTGGCCTAGTGCGGCCGTTGGTTGATTTCGTATTCCAATAATGACAGTAGCTAGTCACAGGGGCACTGCAAATGCTATGTTTAACGATAGTTGTGTTGTCGGGGTAAATGTATAAGGAAGGAGGCCTAATATATTAAGTGTAATTAGAAACATTATTAGGGAAGTAAAAAGAGTGGCCCATTTATGTCCTCCAACGTTAAGGGGGAGAAGAAGCTGGCTTGTAAAGCGGGCGAGAGCTCAGTTTTGTAGTGTCAACAGCCGGTTCTCCAGTCAACGAGAAGAGGGGCTTGGGTAGAGGATTCAGGGAAGGGTTAGGGCTAATAAGATTAGGGGGATCCCCATGAGTGAGGGGCTCATGAATTGGTCGAAGAAGCTTAAGATCATGGTCAGGTTCAAGAGTGTGGTTTTATTGCATCTCCGGTTCGAGAGACGGGCTCGTTAGGGAACGAATGGTTGATTACTTTTGGCGGAATTACTGCTAGGAAGACTAGTCAAGATAGAATTAGGATCGAGAATCATGGGGCAGGGTTCAATTGTGGCATGTCACTCTGGGTGGTTGGGGGTCACCATTTTTTAGCTTAAAAGGCTAACGCTATACCCGGTTTAGCTTCAGAGTGAGGCATCTTCAAGCATTAGGGAGGATCAGTTTTCAAAATGTTCTAGTGGGACCGCTTCTACTACAATAGGCATGAAGCTATGATTAGCCCCGCAGATCTCTGAGCATTGGCCGTAAAATACTCCGGGGCGAGAGGTGATAAATGCTGTTTGGTTCAGGCGTCCTGGGACCGCGTCCATTTTAACCCCAAGGGCAGGGACTGCTCATGAGTGAAGAACATCCTCTGCTGACACAAGCACTCGGATTGGTGATTCAACTGGGACAACCATTCGGTGGTCTGTTTCCAGCAGGCGAAAGTGGCCAGGAGCTAGGTCCTGTGTTGGTACTATGTAAGAGTCAAAACCGAGGTCCTCATAGTCCGTGTACTCATAGCTTCAGTACCACTGGTGTCCTATTGCTTTAATAGTCAAGTGCGGGTCGTTGATTTCGTCCATTAGGTAGAGGATTCGTAATGAAGGAAGGGCGATCAAGATGAGGATTACGGCCGGAAGAATGGTTCAAATAATTTCGATTTCTTGTGAATCGAGGATGTACTTATTGGTTAGTTTTGTGGATACCATGGCTGCAATGATATATAGTACCAGGGTACTAATTAAAAAGACGATTATTAAAGCATGGTCGTGAAAATGGAGGAGTTCTTCTATTACAGGGGAGGCCGCGTCTTGGAGTCCTAGTTGTGATGGATGAGCCATTCTGGTTTACTACCTAAGGTACGCGGGAGTTCAACCCGCATTTTTGCCTTGACAAAGCAATGTAGTGCCCGTTGTACTAGTACCTTATCAAGAAAGTGGCAGAGTGGTTTTGTGTTTGGCTTGAAACCAGATCACGGGGGTTCAATTCCCTCCTTTCTCGTTAGTTTGATTGAACTTGAACAAAGGCAGGTTCTTCAAATGTGTGGTAGGGGGGAGGGCAGCCATGAAGCCATTCAATGTTGGTTGAGGTAAGTTCCACTGATAGGACTTCTCGTTTGGCAGTAAATGCTTCTCAAATAATAAATAGGAATATAATTACTGCTACTAAAGAAATTAAAGAGCCGATTGAGGATACTGTATTTCATAGAGTATAGGCGTCTGGGTAGTCTGAATACCGTCGTGGTATGCCGGCAAGCCCAAGAAAGTGTTGTGGGAAAAACGTAATGTTGACCCCGACAAATATTACTCCGAAGTGAATTTTAGTTCATGTGCTGTGAAGTGTGTAGCCGGTAAATAGAGGGAATCAGTGGACGAAGGCTGCAACGATAGCGAATACGGCCCCCATTGAGAGTACGTAGTGGAAGTGGGCGACAACGTAGTATGTGTCGTGTAAAACAATGTCGAGAGAAGAATTAGCTAAAACAATCCCTGTTAGGCCGCCAACAGTAAAAAGGAAGATAAATCCCAGCGCTCATAACAAAGGAGTTTCCCATTTGATTGAGCCTCCGTGGAGCGTGGCTAGTCAGCTAAACACTTTCACTCCTGTGGGAATAGCAATGATTATTGTGGCAGAGGTAAAGTAAGCACGTGTGTCCACGTCCATTCCGACTGTGAACATGTGGTGAGCTCAAACGATAAAACCTAGTAGTCCAATTGCTATTATGGCCCAGACCATTCCTATATACCCGAAGGGTTCTTTCTTCCCGGCATAGTATGCAACGATGTGGGAGATCATCCCAAAACCAGGAAGAATTAAAATGTAGACTTCAGGGTGGCCAAAGAATCAGAATAGGTGCTGGTATAGGATGGGGTCTCCTCCCCCTGCGGGGTCAAAGAATGTGGTGTTAAGGTTACGGTCAGTTAGGAGTATAGTAATACCTGCTGCCAGGACTGGGAGGGAAAGAAGCAGAAGTACTGCTGTAATCAGGACAGCTCATACGAATAGAGGTGTCTGATATTGGGAAATTGAGGGAGGTTTTATGTTGATAATAGTCGTAATAAAGTTGATTGCTCCTAGAATGGACGAGATCCCGGCTAAGTGGAGGGAAAAAATTGTTAAATCTACTGAAGCTCCGGCATGAGCGAGGTTGCCCGATAAGGGGGGGTACACAGTTCAACCGGTACCTGCCCCTGCTTCTACTCCAGAGGAGGCAAGGAGTAGTAAAAAAGAAGGGGGCAGCAGCCAGAAGCTTATGTTGTTCATTCGGGGGAATGCCATATCAGGTGCGCCGATTATCAGTGGAATTAACCAGTTCCCGAATCCCCCGATCATGATTGGCATTACTATAAAAAAGATCATAACAAATGCGTGGGCCGTGACGATGACGTTGTAAATTTGGTCATCTCCCAGAAGAGCCCCAGGCTGGCTCAGTTCGGCTCGAATTAATAGGCTTAAAGCTGTTCCTACTATTCCAGCTCAGGCACCAAAAATTATATAGAGGGTGCCAATATCTTTGTGGTTGGTTGAAAAAAATCAGCGTGTGACTGTCACAGGTAGGGTGGCCGAAATAGGTGGTGGATTGTAGCTCCATGTATAGAGGTTTAAGTCCTCTCCCTTCCAAGCCGTGGGGTGTTATCACGTGGGATTGCAAACCCCAAGAAGCAGGCTAACGCCTGCCAGGGCTTCCCCCCCCCCCCCTCCCCGCTTTTCGGGGGGGGGCTAGACAGATGCTCTCTGGTTTGGGCGCTTAGCTGTTAACTAAGATTTTGTGGGATCGAGGCCCTCCTGTCTAGAGAAGCCTTAGCTTAATTAAAGTGTCTGCTTTGCATGCAGAAGATGTGGGTTAATGCCCTGCAGGTTTTAAACAGGGCCTGAGGGAGTTCCACCCCCACTTAGGGCTTTGAAGGCCCGGGGTCTCTTTAACCTAAGGCTCTTAATTAAACAGGGTAGAGATGGTCGGAGTTAACGGAAGAAGAAGGGCGGTAGCGGAGGTTGCGATGGCGATGGGAAGGGCTCCGGCGTTCGTGCCCGTTCGTCACGGGGCGATAGATGAGGTGGTGTTCGGGGACGTGGTTAAGGTTATTGCGTAGGAGAGGCGTAGGTAGAAGTAAAGGCTGATAAGGGCGGACATGGCGGACACGGTTGCCAATACAGTTAGATGCTGTTTCGTTAGTTCTTGTAGGATCAGTCACTTAGGTATAAATCCGGAGAGGGGGGGAAGTCCGCCTAGCGACAGTACAAGAAAGGGGAATAAAGCGGTAATAACGGGCGCCTTAGATCAAGAGGTGGCTAAGGAGTTGATAGTGACTGTAGTGTTGATGTTGAGAGTAAAGAAAACCGAGGCGGTCATAATTACATAAAGAACCAGGGCCATCAAAGTCAGGCCCGGGGAGAATTGGACCACAACTACTATCCAACCCAGGTGTGCAACAGATGAGTAGGCTAGGATCTTGCGTAGCTGCGTTTGGTTTAGGCCACCTCAGCCTCCAATGAGCATTGAGGATAAGCCCAGGAAGAGTGTCATACCTGGAGCGAGGTGTGAGAGTTGTACCAGAAGGGCGAAGGGGGCGAGCTTTTGTCAGGTGGAGAGGAGTAGTCCGGTGATAAGGTCTAGTCCTTGCAGCACCTCTGGAAGCCAAAAGTGTACAGGTGCTAGCCCCAGCTTTAGGGCGAGGGCCAGGGTAATCATAACAACAGGGGCGGGGGAGGACAGCTGCTGAATCTCTCATTGTCCCGTAATTCAGGCGTTAGTGGTGCTGGCAAATAAGATCATGGCTGCGGCCGTAGCCTGGGTAATGAAGTATTTAGTAGTGGCTTCTACGGCTCGCGGGTGGTGGCTTTTAGATATAATGGGGAGGATCGCCAGGGTGTTGATTTCAAGGCCCATTCATGCTAGGAGTCAGTGGGAGCTCGAGAAGGTGATGGCGGTACCTAGCCCGAGGCTTGAGATAAGTGCTGTTAAAATATAGGGGCTCATTAGTAAAGGAAGGGGTTTAACCAACATGTTTGGGGTATGGGCCCAAAAGCTTTTTTAGCTGACTTTACTAGAAAATGGTGTAGTGGAAGCACTAGGGGTTTTGATCTCCTTAGTTTGGGTTCGAATCCCTTTTTTCTAGGGCCTGGGAGGATTTTAACCCCCATAGTTCACCCTATCAAGGTGTTCCTTAGGCATTCAGGCACGGGCCCTTGTTAGATCTGAGGGGGGAGGCTAGCAAAGGCAATTGGTAGAGCGAGATGCCAGATGACAAGGGCCAGAGTTATGGGGAGGAAGTTCTTTCATACTAGGTGCATAAGTTGGTCGTAGCGGAATCGAGGGTAGGAAGCCCGGACTCATAGAAAAACCATAGAGAGGAGGGCCGCCTTAAGTATGAGACTGATGGTAGTTAGTTCTTGAAAGCTAGGAAGAAACGAGGCCCCCATGAACAAGATGGCTGATAGGGTGTTCATTAGCAGGATGTTGGCGTACTCGGCCAGGAAAAATAATGCGAAAGGCCCCCCGGCGTACTCTACGTTAAACCCCGAAACCAGCTCTGATTCTCCTTCCGTTAGGTCGAAGGGGGCTCGGTTGGTTTCGGCCAGGGTGGAGATGTATCACATGGCGGCGAGGGGTCAGGCAGGAGCTAATAGTCAAATGGCCTCCTGGGTCACACTGAATGTTTGCAGAGTAAAACCACCGGCTAAGATGATAATACTTAATAAAATGAGTCCAAGGCTCACCTCGTAAGAAATGGTTTGTGCTACGGCACGCAATGCGCCAATTAGCGCATACTTGGAGTTGGATGCTCACCCTGAACCCAAAATGGAGTAGACAGTTAGGCTGGATAAGGCCAGAATGAAGAGAATAGTTAGGTTCAAGTTGGTAACGGGGTGAGGTATGGGGACGGGTGCTCACAAAGTAAGTGCGAGAGTCAGGGCCAAAATGGGCGTGGCGAGAAATAGAAAGGGGGAGGATGTAGAAGGCCGCACCGGTTCTTTAATGAACAGTTTAACTCCATCAGCAATTGGCTGAAGCAGGCCGTAGGGCCCAACAATGTTTGGACCTTTTCGTAGTTGTATATACCCAAGAACTTTCCGTTCGATCAGGGTAAGGAAGGCGACGGCCAGTAGAATGGGAACAATGTAGGCTAAGGGGTTAATCAAGTGCGTGATTAGGTTGTCTATCATAGTTGAAGAGGGGATTTGAACCCCTGTAGAGAGAGCTTAGGTCTATTGCAATGGCCAGAGTCTGCCACTTCAACAAGTCATTCTCTTTGACAGGGAATTCTCCCCGGGGTCCACTTTATTTGGCTTCTGTGGTGTTAGGTAGGGCGTGCTTTAAGCATGGGCCCTGCTTCTCCGGTCCTTTCGTACTAGGAGGAGCGAGTACTAAAGATAGAAACTGACCTGGATTGCTCCGGTCTGAACTCAGATCACGTAGGACTTTAATCGTTGAACAAACGAACCCTTAATAGCGGCTGCACCATTAGGATGTCCTGATCCAACATCGAGGTCGTAAACCCACTCGTCGATAGGGGCTCTGGGAGAGGATTGCGCTGTTATCCCTAGGGTAACTCGGTTCGTTGATCGGCCTTTGGCCGGATCTACTGGTCAAATTTTTTGATGCTTGGAGATGTCTCTCTGGGCTTTTAGATGGGTGATCTAAGTCCTCATGGGGGATCTTCTTTTCCCCACGGTCGCCCCAACCAAAGACTGGGAGTGGGGGTTAAGTAAGCTTAGGGTTTTGGTGGGTCCCAGCTTAAAATAAACCACTTTTTGTCTGAAGCTCCATAGGGTCTTCTCGTCTTTTAGGGTTACCCCCGCTTCTGCACGGGGAGATCAGTTTCACTGACTGGAGAAAGGAGACAGTTAAACCCTCGTCGTGCCATTCATACAGGTCCCCATTTAAAGGACAAGTGATTGCGCTACCTTCGCACGGTCAAGATACCGCGGCCGTTAAACTTTAGTCACAGGGCAGGCGGGACCTCTTATCTTATGTCAAGAGGCGGTGTTTTTGGTAAACAGGCGGGGTTTGTGGTTGCCGAGTTCCTTCTCTCTCTTTTAGTCTTTCCTTCTAGCACTCCTGTGTGGGGTTAACGGTAGGGATTAAAGTCTTTCCTAGAAATCTGTTTCGCCTTGTAATACCCTCATGTGTAGGGGCCGTTAATGGCCAGTGGTGGGTCCGTTCTGGTTTACACCTGTGCTGGGAGAGGGGCGGCGCCCCCTCTTGTTACTCGTTTAAGCATGTTCTCTTCTATGTGGGCATAGAATGGCCTAGTAAGGAAAGCGGGGTTAGAGTTTATTAGTAGAATAATAGGCTGAATAATTATTGGAGCTTTAACGCTTTCTCCTAGATGGCTGCTTTTAGGCCCACTAAAATAATATACCTTGATTTCCTCTAGTCTTTAGTCTGCTAAGAAAGTTGTATCTTGGTTTAAAGGAGCTGTACCTCCTTTAACTAACTCCTTCCCAGGACCTTCATGTCTGATGGGTATTAGAATTTGAGCAAAAATGGGGAAGGGCTGAACTTCTATTCTTTTCCTAGGCAACCAGCTATAACTGGGCTCGGTAGGTCTGTCGCCTCTACCCGGAGATCTTCCCACTCTTTTGCCACAGAGACGGGTTAGCCCTAAGGCAGGCAGTCTCGGGGTAGCTCGTCCAGTTTCGGGGAATAACACTTAAGGTCGCTTTGCATTATTTTTTCTAGCTTAATCATGATGCAAAAGGTACGAGTTTAAATCTCTGCTTTTTTGTGCTTTAGGTTTTTCACTTCTCTTTCAGCTTTCCCTTGCGGTACTTTATCTTTAGCTCCTGATTCCTTTTCTGTCTCCCATACTAAGGTGGAAAAATGGTTTGTTGGCTGGGTTAAGTTCATCTCCTTTCACTACAATAATTTTAAGGTGAAGTAAAGTTGTGGGCTAGCTTTAAGGCTCAAGACGACTCGAATTGCACGGGTGTCTCCTCGGTGTAAGGGAGGTGCTTTAACTGTCTTAGCTACATCTTGGTTGTCCAAGTGCACCTTCCGGTACACTTACCTTGTTACGACTTGCCTCCCCTTTTTTTTGTTTCTCTTTATGAAAGTTGGTGAGTCGTCGGGGAGAGTGACGGGCGGTGTGTGCGCGCTTCAGAGCCGGTTTCAGCAAGACACTCTATTTCTTGCTTACTGCTAAATCCACCTTTGGGGGCAGGTTTCACTGCCCCTTCCGTTTTTCTCTGCGGAAAGAGAATGTAGCCCATTTCTTCCCGCCTCATACGCTACACCTCGACCTGACGTTTTTGTTTGTGACTGTTTCGCTTACTTTATTACCTTCAAAGGGTAAGCTGACGACGGCGGTATATAGGCGGGGGTGAACAAGAGGCGGTGAGGTTTAACGAGGAATATCGGTTCTAGAACAGGCTCCTCTAGGAGGGTCTGAAGCACCGCCAAGTCCTTTGGGTTTTAAGCTTATGCTCGTAGTACCCTGGCGGATAAATATTATAATTAGTTATCTAAGTTTACGGCCGAGCATAGTGGGGTATCTAATCCCAGTTTGTGCCAAAGCTGTCGTGGGTTCATATTTATTAGAGGGTCTTTCGTGTAGGTTTTTCTTACCTTCGGGTGCGTATAACAGCTTGGAAGGCATTTTCCTCTAGCTTACATATAGAATTAACCACCCTTTACGCCGGTTTCTATCGACTTGAGCCTCTCGTATAACCGCGGCGGCTGGCACGAGTTTGGCCGGCTCTGTTTACTTTCACTAGGTCAGGCTTTCGCCTATGGCTTAATGTTTATCACTGCTGAGTTCCCTTGGGGGTGTGGCAAAGCAAGGCGTCTTGGGCGGGCAGATTGTGTGCCTGATACCAGCTCCTGGTGTCCGGGTAGGGACGTTAAGGGCATCCTCACAGGGGTGCGGAGACTTGCATGTGTAAGTTTAGTAACAGCCGACAGTAAAGTCAGGACCAAGCTTTTGTGCTTGCGGGGCTTTCTAGGGCCCATCCTAACATCTTCAGTGTTATGCTTTAGTTAAGCTACGTTAGC